AATAATCCTGTTATAGAGAAGAAAGTAGCTATCATCCCTGTTTCCGATGAATTGCGTAATCCTACGATTTCGTGGACTAATAAGGTCATCAAATGAATCGTAATCACAATTGAAATGATCGAAAAAGAGATATGAGTTAATATATGTTCTAAAGTCGCAAATATCATAAAAAGGGGCTCCATTATAGAATTAAAATCGAGAATTAAATACATTATAGGATCCATTGTGTCCCTTTTAGAGGATGCCGCCACTCGGACTCGAACCGAGATGCTCTAGCACTGCTTCCTAAGAGCAGCGTGTCTACCGATTTCACCATGGCGGCTTACTCGAAATAATAATAAATAATAGTCAATTCATCTTGAATGGTCAAGATTCAAGGATTCAATATAGTTTAGTAAACATTAGAATCCATGAAAAAAGACTTGTTTAAATTCATATTTGAATGTTCACTAACCCTTAGTTAGTATCACCGTAGGGTTCAGTTTTAACAACCAACTTTCATGTATCTATAAACTAAATTCTCCCGAACAGTCGGAACTAGATAATTTTGCTCTCGGCCGAGGGTCGAGTTATAGAACTCAAAATTGTCCCTTTTTCGATTTTATTTTTTTTTTTATGATTTGTTTATCTTATTTCATGTATTGAAAATTAAAAAGATTGATTTTATTAATAAACAAAAAAAAATAAAATAACTATAATTTCATAGTTATCACAATTTTATCACTAAATCCGAGAAATTTTTCTAACGATTTCGATACCTTAGTATCATTACTAATACTCTTCATTGTGTCCATAATTTATGATACTATTTACTAAATCTAATTAGGTTTTTTGGGGGCTAGGCATATAACAAAAAAAACTTTCAATCTCTATCAATTAACTTTTCACAATAGAATATTCTATTGTGAAAAGTTAATTGATAGAGAAAAAAAAAAAATAATACTTAGAGGCCGGTAAACATAAGAATTCTTATTCTACATACCACGGCAGCTAGTTCTAATTAATATTGAGGAGTTCAATACATTCAATACATTAGTTAATGCGAATCATTCATTAAAAAAAATTTGAAGTTCTTCATGGTATGTCGATTTATATTATTCCAAAATTTTATTACTTGTTTGTCGCACAAAAAAACTTTTTGAATGCCCAGTGGAAACTGATTTAGCTAAAGAAAGAGCTTTTACTGCCGTTAAATATCCCTTCTTCTTCCAAATATTTCTACGAATACGTTTTTTTGACATAGAAGTACGTTTTTTTGGAACCGCCATTCAAAAACAAGTACTCATTTTTATCGTTGTATGTGAAAGACATATATTGTTCGAAATAGATCGTTTTTTTAGTAATTATCCATACTTATCCCGTGGATAATAAATAATTTTTTAAAAACATACAAATATACAAATACAAATATATATATATACGTACCCATGACATATCACATATATCTAGGGATAAATAGAATAGATAATAATTTTAAAAAAGTAAAATCATTTTTCTATTAATTGATTAATGATTAAGTTCAGAGTACCATGCCTATAATTTAAATTCAAATTAAATTAGAATTAATTAAATTAGAATTAGATAAGTAGTAAATCTCTTAAACAAGATATTCCATTAACTGAGAAAGATGACCTTAAGTCATTTTTTATTTCAGTTCTATACGAAGTAGGAGTATCATAGGATTTCCGAGAAAGATGAGTTTTCTTTAGTGGAATCCCATCAATCAGTTCAAAATAGGTTAGATAATTACTGCAAATAAATTAATTAGAATAACCAGGTCACCTTTTATTGAGTCGAATTATTGATGGATACTATGACCTATATTCGAATCAAGTACTGTTTTTGATATAATTGTTTTTCCTTACTATATATATGATATGGTTATAAATTACTAGAATATAATAATAATAGTAGTAGGAGAATGATTAAAAATCTCATATTCTGTAATATTCCGTATTTTAATAAATATCTTTTTTAGTTAATAACTAATTAATAACTAAGTAATAACCTTTACTTAGTTAGTTAGTCATGTTATTTGATCAACCAATTGTAGTTTTTTGAGTATTTCAAATAAATATCTGAGAAAAAGTCAGAGTAATTAATTAATAATTAAAATATTTTAGTTTTTTCATATTTTTTGTTGATTTCTTTTACTTTTACTATTGTTCCTTTCGAAAGAGATAAGAATTGGTGAATCGGAAACAATTAAATTAATAAGAATAAAAAAAATTAAAATTTGTTTTTTTATGGAACATACATATCAATATGCATGGATAATACCCTTTCTTCCACTTCCAGTTACTATGTCAATAGGATTTGGACTTCTGCTTATTCCTACAGCAACAAAAAATATTCGTCGTATGTGGGCTTTTACTAGTGTTTTACTGCTAAGTATAACTATGGGGTTTTCGGCCAGTCTGTCTATTCAGCAAATAAATGGAAGTTTTATCTATCAATATCTATGGTCTTGGACCATCAATAATGATTTTTCCTTGGAGTTCGGACACTTGATCGATCCACTTACTTCTATTATGTCAATACTAATTACTACTGTTGGAATCATGGTTCTTATTTATAGTGACAATTATATGTCTCACGATCAAGGATATTTGAGATTTTTTGCTTATATGAGTTTTTCTAATACTTCCATGTTGGGATTAGTTACTAGTTCCAATTTGATACAAATTCATATTTTTTGGGAACTGGTGGGAATGTGTTCGTATTTATTAATAGGTTTTTGGTTTACACGACCGATTGCAGCAAGTGCTTGCCAAAAAGCTTTTGTAACTAATCGTGTAGGGGATTTTGGTTTATTATTAGGAATCTTAGGTTTTTATTGGATAACAGGCAGTTTCGAATTTCGGGATTTGTTCGAAATAGTTAATAACTTGATCCATAGTAATGGGGTCAATTCCTTATTTGCTATTCTCTGCGCCTCTTTATTATTCGTCGGCGCAATTGCCAAATCCGCACAATTCCCCCTTCACGTATGGTTACCTGATGCCATGGAGGGGCCCACCCCTATTTCAGCTCTTATACACGCTGCTACCATGGTAGCAGCGGGAATTTTTCTTGTAGCTCGGCTTCTTCCTCTTTTCATAGTCATACCTTACATAATGAATTTCATTTCTTTAATAGGCGTAATAACGGTACTATTAGGAGCTACTTTGGCTCTTGCTCAAAGAGACATTAAAAGAAGTTTAGCCTATTCTACAATGTCTCAATTGGGTTATATTATGTTAGCTCTAGGTATAGGTTCTTATCGAGCTGCTTTATTCCATTTGATCACTCATGCTTATTCTAAAGCTTTATTGTTTTTGGGGTCCGGATCTATTATTCATTCAATGGAACCTATTGTTGGATATTCACCAGATAAAAGTCAGAATATGGTTCTTATGGGCGGTTTAACAAGATATGCTCCAATTACAAGAACTACTTTTTTATTAGGTACACTTTCTCTTTGTGGTATTCCGCCTCTTGCTTGTTTTTGGTCCAAAGATGAAATTCTTAACGATAGTTGGTTGTATTCACCAATTTTCGCAATAATAGCTTGTTTCACAACCGGATTAACCGCATTTTATATGTTTCGGATGTATTTACTTACTTTTGATGGGCATTTGCGCGTTCATTTTCAAAATTACAGTAGCACTAAAAATAGTTCGTTCTATTCAATATCTCTATGGGGAAAAGCAGCACCCAAAGTAGTCAATAGAAATTTACTTTTATCAACAATAAATAATAAAGTCTCCTTTTTTTCAAAGGATACATATCAAATTGATGATAATATAAGAAATAGAATGCGATACTTTAGTACTTACTTTAGCTTTAGAAATAAATATACTTACATGTATCCTCACGAATCGGACAATACTATGCTATTTCCTCTGCTTGTATTGGTACTATTTACTTTGTTCATTGGATCAATAGGAATTCATTTTGATCAAGGAATAGTAGATTTTGATATATTATCGAAATGGTTAACTCCATCGACAAACCTTTTTCATCTAAATTCGAATTATTCTGTTAATTGGTATGAATTTTTTACAAATGCAATTTTTTCAGTAAGTATAGCCCTTTTCGGACTATTTATAGCATCCATTTTATATGGGTCTGTTTATTCATCTTTCAAGAATTTGGACTTAATCAATTCATTTGTAAAAGGGGGTCCTAAAAGAACTATCTCGGACCAAATAAAAAATGTGGTATACAATTGGTCATATAATCGCGGTTACATAGATATTTTTTATACTAGGGTCTTAATCGTGAGTATAAGAGGATTAGCCGAACTAATTCAGTTTTTTGATAGACGTATAATTGATGGAATTACAAATGGGGTTGGGGTTGCGAGTTTCTTTATAGGGGAAGGGATCAAATATATGGGAGGTGGACGAATTTCGTCTTATCTATTTTTGTATTTATCTTATGTATTAATATTTTTATTAATATTTTTATTTTCAAATTCTTGGGAATCATTAGCATTATGAAGTAGACCATGAATCTTATTTATCCAAAAGATTTCTATGGAATCTTCTGTAGAAGTCATTAAATCATTTATGTTTGCACGTGAATAGAACTTTTTTATTCTTCCACGATATGGTCCGTTCAAAAAAGGATCATACGTTTTAGACAAGCATTCTTGTTCATTCTCATCATTGTATAGTCTGGTCCTTTTTTCTAGCATATTTAGAAGAAGAGATCCCTTTTCTTTTTCTAGAACTTTTATTCGACTTATCAATTCATTTATCAAGTTGTACTTTTTTTGTTCATTGGTATAAACCCAATAATTATATAAGTCTTCATGGCATAGTTTTTCTGTTGTGTACAAAGAAATTTTTCGTTCTATCATTTCCGAAAAAGTTGATAAACTAGGTGGATATGTAAAAGATATTTTTTGTTTTCCATCACTTGGACATGTATAAAAAAAATATTGTGACATTTCATTTCGTACAGCATTTTCAAATCGATTATTTTTTATATATCTAAATGGACGATTCCATCGT